TCTCTGGGTCCGTCCATAAGCATGCATACTGGCGCTCTCTTATTGGCTAGGCCCTATCTAATTAGCGGGTTATTCTAACAATAGAAAAAGAAGATAATGTTTGGAGTTCAATAAGCTCTTTGCAAAAGAATAGCTCCTGCTAGTGAAGTACCTAAATAGTGCAATCTCTTGCATCGAAAAGAATCCTACTTACGAACCTTCTTGCTTTGTCTTTCCCTTATCTTGCTAGCTCTATACCAGTGCTTGAAATAGGCATTTCTTCAAATAAGTCGTTTTTTAAAAAAGAGGAAATAAAAGGTAAAAGTCTCTCTCGATCACAGCAGTGGAAGGTAAGTGTGCCGGAGCCCGAAGGCTTTAGTATGGAAGATTCCCTCCGAAGGATCAAGCACAGCGAGTCAAAATAATAGAGCGATAGAGTCAGGCTCCAGCCAAAATATCATTACTATCTCTACTGCTAGGAGATTGAAACACATACTTAACTGAGCTATTACTCCGCCGACATCTTACTAAAAAGAAAAAAGGATGGGCACATTATCTTGTCAAAAAAATAGATGTCCCCTTCGAAGGTTACTACTTTGCTTGTAACCTCCGTGGTGTAGTGGCTGTCGAGCTCGTATTGTTGTTAGAGATCGTCTTTTGAACGGTAGCTCTTCTGGGCATTCTAGAAAGCAATCATGAGTTATATCCGGATAGTTGTAGGCTAATGCCTTGCCATCGGGACGAATAAGCTCATGGAATCCTCTTCCTGGCTCGTAACGTGCCGTAGTTACTCGCTGGGGATAAACCTGAAAATCAAGGCTTTTCCTAAAAAATAGAAAGGTTGTTGGCTGACCACTTTGGCGGAGTTTTGCTTAAGATTGATGATGATACCCGGGTCTTCTTTAACACTGTGTTCCAGTAGGGTCTTTGTGACCAAAATAAGATTATTCATATATAGGTCAAAATATAAGGATCATAAGGATATGTGGAGCCAATACATGTTTCGTATTGAGGAGGAGATTGACTCTTCGGGTAAAGGTACAAAGCGAGAATGGCAAGCCCTTCCCAGAGAATGGAAAAGATGATGGTCAAAATGCTGATTTTGCAGATCCAGAGGATATGGGGGAAGAGGACCCCGGAGAAGAAAAGGAGGAAGAACAGAGTGAGGTTGAACCCCATTTTAATAGGCGTAGTGCTGGTAAGAGAGGCACTTATGTGTCGACTATGGATGCGATTCCTTCTTTTAAAAGAAAGGATGCGATTTTGGAAACGGATACACAGCCTGATCCACCTATTATAGAGGCTGATGCGGGTTTGCAAAATAAAGTGAGGAAAGAATGTTCCCTACCCTAGAAAAAGAAGTATAGGGTAGAGGATGGCATAGAGAAGACTAACACTAGCCGAAGAACCAGTAGAGCGGGGAGGGGATAACGGAGGAAAGCAATAGTGAGAGCTAGCTGATAAATCAAAATTGAAAGGGTCTCGTTGGGACGTTGGTTATCATATGTATTTGATATAATAAGAAATAGCATTTCCGCGGCCTGTAACACAAGCCTTTCGGATACCATCTTTGGACCGACAATCAAAACTTATTCGTCTAGTCTAGATTGTATTCAAAATACACTATTAAGTTGAAAAGAGGAATCTTATCAGTACGAAGATATCCCGAGAGAAGGAAGACTAGCAAAACCAAAACCAAGGAATCAAGGGCTCATGTGGAAGAAGACGGAGTTCAAGCGTATAGTAGATGCATAAGGAGGAACTCTCCTTTATGTCGATCCCAACACCACGGCACAAGACCTGGCTTTTGACTTTCTTTGCTGGAAGAAATCATTAAAAAACTGGCAAAGCGAAATGCAGACCCTGTTTACCCTAGTATTCTACCTCACCAAGTATCGAAGGAAGAATACCACCCCGCATGTTAGGCGTACTTTACTATTTACTCTACTATGAAATTCCAAACTATCGGGAGGCCTGGTAGCTTATTTAGCCAACTCAAGTTTATTAGCAAAGGGAACTCCATGATAAGCAGAAGACGAAGGAAGAACTGGCGCACCTTGGACTATCTTTGATTCTTGCTTCTCAATAAATGAGAAACTTCTCATTAGAGATTTGAGATGAATGGGTAGAACAAAAAAGAACATTACCAATACAAAACCATACAATACAACGAAAAGATAAATCGAACTGCGGAGGTTAATTTTGAATAGCATTTTGTTTGTCGTCTCAGTCAATTCTTTTTGGGTGGATGGACAGCATAAGAACCTGGATCGAGCTAACATTTTCCTAAACTCAACCAATTTTTTGAAAGTCTTTTTTCTTCTCCTTCTTGTCGGGGAAATGCTCAATATGTTGGAAACCCAGCTTATCTCACAGCTGATTAGATCCTGGACACAAGTATCCCATGTTTCCCTCTGTGATGCTTGAAGGAAAATTGAATTAAATACATTGAAACATTCACCTCTTTTTATTCTGAAATAAGAATTTGGCCTCCTACCATCTTCGATCAAAAAGTTGATCTGCTCACTCATGAGAGAAGAGAATTCTTTGCTATACCGTATGATGTTGTCATAGAGAAGTCTGTTTCTTAGAAGAAGAGGGGCTTTTTTGGAGATAAAAGGCATCTAGATAGCGGCAGTATTCAAAGTAATAGGAATAGAAATAGTTGTTGGCAAAGCATGGGACAGAAATTCAGCAAGTAGACATTCACCGGTTTAAAAATAGGCATGGGTACTAGGACTAGAGACAGAACAGGTGTAACTAACTAAAGTTAGAGTTCATCGATCAGTCTAGGTTTTTCTCATAAAGTAAAGAGGTGAGGTTTTGGATGGCAAGGCCCGGAATACCAACTAGGCACGTAGAAAAGCAAGCGCGCTATGATCAGATAATATTCACTTTCACTGATAATGGGATATGCTATCTAATCAGATAGCTTGAAAACTTATTCGAAGGCGGAAGCGTTCGATGAGCGTTCTTCCTACCTACAGTCTTGATGTGTCTATTCCCTGCTCTTACCATTTAGGGAGACTTCCTATCAGATAAAAAAAGGATGGCCGCCAAATGCCAGTAAAGAAAGTACTACTATGCACGCCTTTCTCGTCTACTCCGCCCCTTCTCGTTGAATTACCGGCCTGGTTCACTCCTGCCCAAACAAAAAAAAATAGATAATAAGGTCCAACCTTTGCTTGAAAAATAGCTGCTTTCCTTACTGATAGTAAAGAGCTTTCTTTTTATACGATATATTTTACTTTTTATCCTCGAAGCAGCACTCTGTCCCCCTTTCCTATTTATTCGATGCTGCTAAAGAGCTGGCGAGAGCTCGACAACGGACGGAGGAGTTTCGCCAATTTGTTGATGGATGGCCCCTCGCTATTGCAACTGTTTGATTGTTTTTTTAGCTTTCCACTTGAAAATGGTACTTCAATTTTGTTTCATATCATATATAGTGAGTGTATGTTGTTTTTAGTGTATTTTCATTCGCATCAACTTGTTTTTAGTCAAAATCTCACTCGTCATAAACTCGTTTTTAGTGTATTTCATATTTTCCTAGTGCTTACCGGTGCATATTCTTGCTGAAATGATACAAATATGGTAATGTCCCACCAAACAAAAGAGAACCAATATTTATCGCATACGTTTATCTAAACGACGCACCATCACATCAGGAAGAACTTCAAAGGATCTTTCCAATAAGAATTGAAATGTACAAACCCAAATGACACTTTTCGTATTTTGCATATAAACACACAGTTAAAAAAACGAAAGTTTTACACCATCATTTATTACTTACATGTTGGGAAGAGACGCATCATAACCCATATATAGCATAAAGAACGGCTCCTACCGCACTCCACTTCTACAGACCAAATGCAAACTGCAACACACTGCCCATCTTTTCTGCAACCTCTCCTTTTTACAACACTCATCTCCCCTTCGTTACCACCAGTGCGGAGAGCAAGGGTGATTGAGCGAGAGCGAGAGAGGGAGAGAGCGCTTTGGAGGCGGGCTAGGGAGAACGAAAGAGAAGCAGTTGATTTAGAAAGAGCGAGGGAGAGAAGAGCTGGAGAGGAAATTGTAGGTGGCGAGTTGCTGAAGCTGGAATCGAAGTCGTCGTCTATTTTAGGAATTCACAGCTACCCAAATTAAGAAATTACCAAAAATCTGGGAATCAAATACTGGACGACTCCAATCCTGACGTGCTTTATAATATAGTATAGATAAAACAACCTTAACATCTGTAATTTGTAGTCAATTTGGATGTGTAATGCTCAAACTCCTCATACAATCTGGCCATGTGGAAAAGTACTGGAGCTACATCAATCAACCTAAAGCCCTCTGGCGGACACTGTTGTCTACGAAGCCCCATGGAGAAACAACGATGAACGGCCACTCAACGTCGAATCTTTCCTTGCCTCGCTGGCAACAATAACAATAAAGAGCCAGTGTATGTAGAACTGGCCATGCCATCAGGAGAGCGTCACCAGGTCTTTGGCCTCATTACATACGCGCACAACACAACCATCGTTGCCGACATACCATCAGCAATCATAGTTGACGAAGTGATGAACCAGACCTATTTCTTCATTATCTCTGGGTTCTTTTTACTGACAGAGTAGGCAGCTACTCAGCTGTGAGGGAATGGCGAATAATGTTTGCGAGGGAGGACTATGGTCAAAGCTATGCTCAAAAGTAGGTAGGTGGTCGACAACATTGGTATCCCTTGCCAACTCTTGACCAGAGATACAAAGCACCTGCTGCTTCAGCATATCTCAGTAGCTTGCAGGAAGAGAAAGATGGACTGAAACACTATAGATCTTCGCGTGATCCGCTTCCCCCAGACCAGCCAATAGAAGAAATAGAAAAGAAAGGCTTATATACTACATTAGATAGCAAGTGGAAGGATTTGCCAATGCGAAATTGAGTAGTACTTTCTTAATATCATGCGAACGGAAGGCTGGTACCGATGCCCAGGCTATATATACGCTTGTCAATTCTTGGTGTCACTCGTAAGTCAGCAAATC